ACATGGATATAGTAAGTCTCGCTTGGGCTGCTTTAATGGTAGTCTTTACATTTTCCCTTTCACTTGTAGTATGGGGAAGAAGTGGACTCTAGAGTTACTACTAATAAAGTTGAGGAATCAAACTGTATCAATTATTTTATAGATCGTTTTGCAACGCGTTTTGAACTTTTTCAAATAAAAATATCTTCATTTCCAAATTCCATTGGATTCTAGTAGAGTAATGTATGATATGACTAATACTCTTTCAATCAAAGAGATATTTCAATGATTCCCATGTTTGTATTTCGAAAGGAAAGGGATACAGATGATAGGAAATTCATTCCAACCTAATTCTTCTGAAATTTTCTAACGGGCTTTTACCAGAATTAGAATTATAGATGGATACTGAGGAAGACCCGACCCCTTTTTTATTTTTTGATTTGATTTTTTTCTTTCCCTCTTTACTGTTCAAAGAGGAAGTCGTTTTGGTAAATGTATACCCACTTTCTATGAGAAAGAAAACAATAGAGACATAGCATAGTGGTTGGCTAACAAGATACTATGCATAATAAGATCTTGACTTGGGCGAGTCACATATTTATTGCGCACTTACCGCTTGTTTTATTAGATTTTTGAAATTTTTGATACTTTATCAACCCATTTCATATCATGGTTCAAGCGTTAAAATCGGCGAGGTTTACTATTTATTTTATTTCTTTTCGAAATCTGAAGAAGTGCCCATAGAACTCCTGTCAATGGCTCAATCAATTATTTCTTCGAAATGCTAAAAAAACAGATTACTACGTGTTTTTCTTAAGATATGCCCATAATGCTTTTTCTTGATTCTTTCGATAGATCCCGAAATTCATATTGGATGGAAATAATAAAAAATCTAGGAATTAGAACTCTAAGAGTAAGACGATTATTTCAGAGTGATCGGAACAAATAGATGTATCAAAGAAATCAAATTTGATGCTATGTCCATTCCATATATGAAATATATATCTACATATATGAAGATAATATTGGAGATTGATCTATATTAAGCCTTTCTCTTTATTGTAAAGTACAACTTTACAACTTTATACACTACAATAACACTAATAGATAGTATGGTAGAAAGAAAGATTTCATCTATTTCTTTCTTACCATACTATCGGATCTCATAGAGCCGATTATAGTCCGCTCATTTCATTTAAGACGCGAAATTGGAATCCTTTTCGTTTTATTTCTTCAATCATTGATAAGAACTCAGAAATCAAGTTTCATTCAAATTAATTAATCATTTTGACTAACTGTTTTTACGTAAATGATAAGTAGAAAAGCAGTAGGAACTAGAATGAACAGTGCAGTAGCAATAAATGCAAGAATATTTACTTCCATAATCTCATCTTTTTTTTTACTTCACAATAACTCGGGATTTAATCCCATAGAGATAATAAATCTTTCGCCTGTAAATTCAATGAATGAATTACTTCTCGATGATCTTGAATCGGATCAATATCATGAATAACAATATCTGCGCTATCAAATGAATTCGTCATCGAGAATTGAATAGTATAACATAGGAAGATCTTTTATCCATACCGAATCCAAAATGGGATTCCTGAACCAATCAAAAATTCCTTGATTTATTATTATTTTTTCTTCTTTCTTTTCTATAACCTACCTTAGGTTTTCCTTGTACAATCATCTGATGAAGTATCATGTGACCACCCTTTCATTTCCATTAGTCACAAACCCAAACAAACAATAGAAGCGAAATGGAAAAAGAAAGGAGTTAAGTTCTAAGCTCTGTTTTTTTTTTTTTAATAATCTAATTTTCTTGGAAGACAAAGAAATGTGATAAAGATGAGTCCCGGTATAAAAGATCTAATATTCCATCAAATTCACTATTTTTTTTAGGCTTTGTTCTTTCTTCGATGGGACCCCTAAAAAAATAGAAAAATAGGAAGGAAAAAAAAAACAAGGATCTCCTCTTGGGAATGAAATTCTGCTCCCTGTCCTCCCTTTCACAGAAAAGGGAGAGATGAATTGATGTATTTATTGGATCCTTCGGGACTGACGGGGCTCGAACCCGCAGCTTCCGCCTTGACAGGGCGGTGCTCTAACCAATTGAACTACAATCCCAGGGAAATAAGGGATCTAGCATAAATTTAAATTCTTTTTTATTCCTCTGTATCAGGTATTTCTTAAGGACAAGGGGGTTATACCATCTCATGGTAGATTGGCGAATTCTTGGGCATTATTGGGCCGAGCTGGATTTGAACCAGCGTAGACATATTGCCAACGAATTTACAGTCCGTCCCCATTAACCGCTCGGGCATCGACCCAGGAAGAATCCATTTTAGGCTTATTGGTAATCCATAATCAACTTCCTTTCGTATTACCCTACCCCCAGGGGAAGTCGAATCCCCGCTGCCTCCTTGAAAGAGAGATGTCCTGAACCACTAGACGATGGGGGCATACTTGCCCAACCGCCATCATACTATGATCATAGTATGAATAGTTTTTGAAATTG